GTTCTAATATGCAACGTCAAGCAGTTCCTCTTTCTCGTTCCGAAAAGTGCATTGTTGGAACTGGATTGGAACGCCAAGTGGCTCTAGATTCCGGGGTTCCCGCTATAGCGGAACATGAGGGAAAGATTATTTATACCGATATTTACAAGATCATTTTATCGGGCAATGGTTATACTCTAAGCACTCCATTAGTTATATATCAGCGTTCCAACAAAAATACTTGTATGCATCAAAAAGCCCAAGTTACGCGAGGTAAATGTATTAAAAAGGGACAAATTTTAGCGGATGGTGCTGCTACAGTTGGGGGCGAACTTGCTTTGGGAAAAAACGTATTAGTAGCTTATATTCCATGGGAAGGTTACAATTTTGAGGATGCGGTACTCATTAATGAGCGTTTGGTATATGAGGATATTTATACTTCTTTTCATATACGGAAATATGAAATTCAGACTCATGTAACAAACCACGGTCCCGAAAGAATCACTAATGAAATACCACATCTAGAAGCCCATTTACTCCGAAATTTAGACAAAAACGGAATTGTGATGTTGGGATCTTGGGTGGAGACGGGCGATATTTTAGTAGGTAAATTAACGCCTCAGGTGGCGAAAGAATCATCGTATGCTCCGGAAGATAGATTATTACGAGCCATACTTGGTATTCAGGTATCCACTTCAAAGGAAACTTGTCTAAAACTACCTATAGGTGGTAGAGGTCGAGTTATTGATGTGAGATGGATCCATAAAAAGGCGGGTTCTATTTATAATCCAGAAACGATTCGTGTATATATTTCACAAAAACGAGAAATAAAAGTGGGTGATAAAGTAGCAGGAAGACATGGAAATAAGGGTATCATTTCCAAAATTTTACCTAGACAGGATATGCCTTATTTGCAAGATGGAAGACCTGTTGATATGGTCTTCAACCCGTTAGGAGTACCTTCTCGAATGAATGTAGGACAGATTTTTGAATGCTCGCTGGGGTTAGCGGGGGATCTGCTAGATAGACATTATCGAATAGCACCCTTTGATGAGAGATATGAACAAGAGGCTTCGAGAAAACTAGTCTTTTCTGAATTATATGAAGCCAGTAGGCAAACATCGAATCCATGGGTATTTGAACCCGAATATCCGGGAAAAAGCAGAATATTTGATGGAAGAACGGGGGGTCCTTTTGAACAACCTGTTATAATAGGAAAGTCTTATATCTTGAAATTAATTCATCAAGTTGATGATAAAATACACGGACGTTCCAGCGGGCATTATGCACTTGTTACACAACAACCCCTTCGAGGAAGGGCCAAGCAAGGGGGTCAACGGGTGGGAGAAATGGAAGTTTGGGCTCTAGAGGGATTTGGTGTTGCTCATATTTTACAAGAGATGCTTACTTATAAATCTGATCATATTAAAGCTCGACAAGAGGTACTTGGTACTATGATTATTGGAGGAACAATACCTAAACCAGAGGATGCTCCAGAATCTTTTCGATTGCTCGTTCGAGAACTACGATCTTTGGCTCTGGAATTGAATCATTTCCTTGTGTCTGAGAAGAACTTCCAGATTCATAGGAAGGACGCTTAATCGGAATGAATTCGAATTTTTCTTCTATGATCGATCGGTATAAACATCAACAACTTCGAATTGGATCAGTTTCTCCTCAACAAATAACTGCTTGGGCCAAAAAAATCCTACCTAATGGAGAGATAATTGGAGAGGTGACAAAACCCTACACCTTTCATTACAAAACCAACAAGCCTGAAAAAGATGGATTATTTTGTGAAAGAATTTTTGGACCTATAAAAAGTGGGATTTGTGCTTGTGGAAATTATCGAGTAATCGGAGATGAAAAAGAAGAACAAAATTTTTGTGAACAATGCGGGGTCGAATTTGTCGATTCTCGGATACGAAGATATCAAATGGGATACATCAAACTGGCACGCCCAGTAACCCATGTATGGTATTTGAAACGTCTTCCTAGTTATATCGCGAATCTTTTAGATAAGCCTCTTAAAGAATTAGAGGGCCTCGTATACTGCGATGTGTGATTTGATCAAAATTTTAATTTTACAAATTCAGAACGAAAAACTGTCATCCCATTCAATCGAATTGGGATGCCCCGGATCTGACATGTCTCGTGGTAGGAGTAACATGAAACTCAGAATTATGGGTGTGGTCAATACTCCCAAGTAAAAAGGGGAATTAGTCTATGGTCGATTCAATAACAGAATTCCCTCGTGAAAAAAAAGACTTGACTTCTTTTTTTCTTTATGTGTAATTAATCATTCCTCTTCATTTAGAACATTTAGAAATAAATTATGTCCAAATAAGCCATGGTTGCAGGAGTCTATCCATCGCATATAGGCTTTAAGGATATCGTGACATAACCATCGAGGTGAAGTAGAGACCTAAAAGATTGAATGGAACGATACATAGACAAATAAATACCTTCTGAACTTTAAGGCACTCCCTTTTAAGGGGATTCATTGTTCGAAGGGAAGTAG